TTCATTTTAATTAAATTTTTCAATTTATTAAAATGAAAACCAAGAACTAAGAATTTATGTTGGATCGGCACTAGATATATAATTGACATATACAAAAGAGTGTAGGCGGACGAATAAATTAAAAAAGAAGTATAAAAATCCCAGGTTTATTCAATTAATATCAATCAATATAAGTATTAATATTAAATACAAAGTAAAAAAAGCAGGCTTAACCCTTTGTTTTTTTATTTGTTCATCGAATTCCAATGAAAAATAAAAAACACCCATTGACATGACAATAATATCAAAAATTTAAGACCAAATTGTTTATTCTCTCGATATTTTTCTCATCTATTACATCAATAAAACCAATAAAATAGATTTTTATCGTTATAAAAGACGACATTCTATAAGTAGAAAAAAGAAATTAAATATGATATAAATTGAAAAGGGGAAAAAAAAAAGCAAAGAAAAGATTATAATTATACAAAAATCTATACAAATCATCCACACCTTACCTTCTTTAATTTATATATTTATATTTCATTAATTTAATTTTGTTTGGTGATTAAGGCGAAGTTCTATAAAAACCCCCGCTTTCTTTGAAATATCATAAACAGTTCCTGTAGGCTGAGCGCCTTTTTCAAGAAAATATAGAATAACAGGAACGTTTAAATAAGTTTGATTCTTTATCGGATCATAAAAACCCACTTTCCGAAGAGCTCTTCCTTCTCTTCGGGATCGAACATCAATTGCAACGATTCGATAAATGGCTCATTGGGATAGATGTAGAGAAACCCCCCCGAGAAACGTATAAGAAGTTTTCTCCTCGTACGGCTCAAGAAAATTCAAGTTATGTTTATATACAAAATTAGAATGGCAAATAGATCCATAAAATCATCAAATCAATTAGACCAAGAATTCTCTTTCTTTATTATATGATTTAAATACTTGTTTCTTACTCTTTCCCCAACAAAAAGGATTTTCATATTTGTAATTTGCACTCTCATAACTCAAGTTGTATAACTCGCAAAGAAAACCTTTTAAGTATTTCATTTATTGATTATTGAGCAGTCTCTAATCCCTTTTTTATCTGTCTCCTTTCGAATCTATTTTGATTTAATCTAGTTCTAGTTGTTAAGACAATTGAAAACGGTATTTCCTTGTTCTAGGATCCTTTATCTTTGCCTTGAATCATTAGGTTTAGATATTACTTCGGTGATAGTTAATCGTTTCAAAATGGCAGCAACACACCATTTTTTGTGATTTCTTTCTATCAAACAATCATATGAATGGTTGATTCTTGTGTAATACACTTTTGATTTGAGCGAAAGGATTTTACCAATTCCAAAAGATTTTACTTTTGAATTTGAAACTTACTTGAATTTGATCCTTTAGATTTCTATATCAAAAATAGACTTACAAAGTTGTCTCAATTTATTAATTGATACTAACCCTAGATTCTTGCCTCCGAAAAACGAATCAATACGTTCTGCTCGAGCTCCATCATGTATGATACGGTTTATATTACAACCCCCCCCCCCCCCAAAAAAAAAAATGAGAGTTCTAGTGAACAGAACAAACGATGTCGAGCCAAAAGCACTTTCATTCCTAATATAATAATAAAAATAATAAAAAGTGGTGGATGTAAGAATCCACAGTGGATCGTATCCTTCAAGTCGCACGTTGCCTTCTACCACATCGTTTTAAACGAAGTTTTACCATAACATTCCTTTAGTTTGGAACCAGTATGTAATTAATTCCATTATGGAATTATGAATAGTCATTGGTTCGATCAATACCTAGTAATCTATACTTTATTTTTTTTCCTTCTATATGAAATAGAGTTTCTGAAGAAGTCTAAGCATTAACCCCAGAAACATATATTTATAAATATTAAAATATATAAATCTATATAAATCTATAATATTTTAAAATATTATAAATACTAATTATAAATAAAAATAACACGAATAAAATTCAAACAAATAAATAAGTTCTCTTTGAATCTGGATCTTCAAGTAACCTGATAGGATAAATTCACCAATTTCACACTTCTTCGAGTACTAAGAACTCCTAAGAAATCATCAATTTAATCTAATTGATTGAAAATTTTCTGACCTCCATATCATTATTTGAATAAGATTTTATAGTTTATAGTAAGACCACATTGCATTTTATCATCATACAAGAAAGATAAATCCAGATTTGTATTAAATCATCAATGATTAAAAAAATCCAATTTATTTTTTTAATGAAATAGTGGATAAAGAATGATGTAAAAGAAGATTTAGGTTGCTATATATTTTATTTTTTTTTTTCATACTAATTGAAAAAAAAAATAAAAAGAATCGAAATAAAAAACTATGGAATCTATGTATGTATCAGATAGACTAAACTATTGTTACTGAAAGAAATTCTAGCTATTCTATATTTAATATTTATAGATCACAAATAGATTCTATTACATCTGCGTGTTATTTGAATTCGATTCAATTTGTGAAAAAGATATGATTCAGAGAAGACTCATTAAGAATAATAATTCAATTTTATAGCTTCAAAAAAGTAACCTTTATTCTGATATAATATATATATATATTATATATATCAAATATTCTATGATTCATATGGGTTAAGTATATGATATTATTATACTGTTTTGGATATGTGGACGGATATGCTCTGGGACGGAAGGATTCGAACCTCCGAATAACGGGACCAAAACCCGTTGCCTTACCACTTGGCCACGCCCCATTTACATTTATACTTGACACTAATAAACACTAATATTGTTATTGGTTGTTCGTCAACTTCAGTCTAAATATCTTAAATATCTATAAAATATATTAGATTCTTGATAGAATTGTGCTATGTGTAGATATAGAATTAAACTGATGAATTTATTGATCATTACATCTAATTCAATTAAGATATTGTATGAAAGTATGATTTATTCTGTTCACTTTTGATTTGAGAGTTGAAGTTGAAGGAATTTTGATTGGACGAGTTCAAATCAAAGAAGTTCTTTTGGTCTATCTAATTTATTTTTATTAATTTTCCCTTCTATCAATAACTCAACTTATTTTATTAATAACTCAATCAAAATAAATACAATTATCCTCAAGAACAAAATGGTTTTTATGCTTAATATATTTAGTTTGATCTGTATCTGTCTTAATTCTGTCCTTTATTCAAGTAGTTTTTTCGTCGCCAAATTGCCTGAGGCCTATGCTTTTTTCAATCCAATCGTAGATGTTATGCCAGTAATACCTGTGCTATTTTTTCTCTTAGCTTTTGTTTGGCAAGCTGCTGTAAGTTTTCGATGAGATTTTTAATACTGTCCTAGACAAATTGCTGATTTATTCGAAAAAAAAAAAAATTTACCAATTGATAAGATCAGATAAGTCTTAAAGTATCTGTGAAACCTAGAGTCAAATATTGAAATTCTGGTATAACCATAATAAATCGGGATCACCACGTTTCACTTCTTTATTCTGACTTTTTCCATTGCAAAACCTCTTGGAGTCTTACACAATTTGGGGTATGAAAGAATATTTTTGGTAATGAAAAAATACACTTTATTTATATGAAAAAAAAAAAAAAATATTATAAATGAATTTTTTGAAAATTCTTTTCTATTTCTCATCTCAAATCAAAAGAACTTTAGTTTATTTATTGGTGTCAAAATAAAAATAGAAACATACATACTAGGATATGCGGTATAAAATACAAATATACAAATAGAGAATCTATTCTCTTTTTTCCTAAAAAAATAATTCTTGGAGATTGTGTAATGCTTACTCTAAAACTATTTGTTTACACGATAGTAATATTCTTTGTCTCTCTATTCATCTTCGGATTTCTATCTAATGATCCGGGACGTAATCCTGGACGTGAAGAATAAAAATAAATAAGGTTTTTTTTTACTCGATTTTGAAATGTTATGAAATGTTCTTAGTAGGATTTTAGCTACTTCACATTTTTAACTATATAATTTTAACTATTCTAAAATAACTAAAAAAACTTAAATAAAGAACTAACTCACGAAAAATTTGAAAGGAAACAAAAAGTTATCGACGAAAACGGAAAGAGAGGGATTCGAACCCTCGGTACGAAAAACTCGTACAACGGATTAGCAATCCGACGCTTTAGTCCACTCAGCCATCTTTCCCCCAATTGAAAAAAGGATAATTATTATGTTACATAAGCAAAATTAGGGCTTGAAAAAGGCCCCTTTCTTTTTCTTTAGTTTATTTATAGTTTTGTTTTTCAACTAATATAATATTTAAAACTAAATATTAATAAATAAAATACTAAAATACAAAGGATCCCTCTTTGATTTTGTCCAAAGAAACCTTTTCTTTACACGGCTTGGCCTGGTCAGTACCTAGCTGGGCCGGGCCTCTTTTGTTCCAAGGAATCAAATTAAAATGATTTATTTAATTTGAATTTGAAAACACAAATTCTTATTATTGATATTAAAACAATCATAATAAGGACTATTTCGGTTCCTTTGCTATTTTGATATATAATCAAAATGTCAGTTCCTATCTTAATTTCTTAGCTTTATCTTTTATTTACTTTTTTTTTTTCAGTAAAATATCAGTTAAAGTAAACAAATGTAAATAAAAAAAATAAGATAAGAAAACAAATGAACTATGAATTTTTGAACAATGCATTTTTAATTTTTATGTTACGGCTTAAATAGTTTTGTCAACCCATATCCGTCAAAAAACTCCAGCAAAAGACTTGGTATTTAGTTATTTAAATGAGTTCTCTTTTCCTAATCTCTTAAGTCCTCGGGTTAACGCTCTAATTTGCATGATTCTTTTTTGATCCTATACTTTTGATTACGACCAAGTTTCTTGTTCGACAAAAAGTCGATTTATATACAATAATCGGATTGTAGCGGGTATAGTTTAGTGGTAAAAGTGTGATTCGTTCTGTTAATCCCTTAACAGTTAAGGGGTCCCTCGGTTTGATTAATAACCCATTCCGATCAAAACAAAAACTTTATCTCG